ATTACCTTTTGGTTCTCCCCGACAACTACCTTCCTTTTTTGAACCTATTTGGAAACAACTTGAAAAAAGACTTATAAAAGTGAAAAAAAAACGTTTTATAGCCCTAAAAATTATAAACGAAAGAGCAAAATGGTTTCGAAAAGTATCAAAAGAAAAAACAAGATGGGTTAGAAAAATAGTTCGATTTATAAAAAGAATAATGAAAGAACTTAAAAAAGTAAGTCTAATTCCATTATTTGGATTGAGGGAAGTATATGAATTGAATAAAAAAAAAAAATCACTAATAAGTAATCATATAAATCATGAATCGTCCATTCGAATTAGATCTGCGGATTGGACAAATTATTCACTGACAGAAAAAAAGATGAAAGATCTGGCTGATAAGACAAATACAATCAGAAATCAAATCGAAAAAATAACAAAAGAAAAAAAAAATATATTTATAACTACGTATATAAACATTAGTCCTAACGAAACAACTTGTGATGATAAAAGATTAGAATCACCAAAAAAGATTTGGCAGATATTAAAAAGAAGAAGTGCTCGACTAATGCGTAAATATCACTATTTTTTTTATTTGTTTATTGAAAGGATATACAAAGATATTTTTTTACGTATTATTAATATTCCCAGAATACATGTAAAAATTTTACTTCAATTAAAAAACAAAATAACGGATAATTCCAATGATGAAACAAATAAAAAAGGATTTTATATTGATAAAAATAAAAAAAATAAAATTTATTTTATTTCGACTATAAAAAAGTTTATTTCTAATATTAGAAATAAAAATTCGCAGATTTTTTGTGACCTTTCTTCGTTGTCACAGGCATATGTATTTTACAAATTATCACAAGCCCAAGTTATCAACAAGCATTACTTTAAATTTTTATTTCAATATCACGGAACAATTCCTTTTATTAAGGATAGAATAAAAAAATATTTTTTTGGAACACACGGAATATTTCATTTCGAATCAAGGTATAATAAACTTAGCGGTTTTAAAATGAATGAATGGAAAAGCTGGTTAATGGGTAATGATCACTATAAATACAATTTATCTCAGACTAGATGGTCTAGATTAGTACCGCAAAATTGGCGGAATAGAATCAATCAAAATTTTATGGTTCAAAAAAAAAACTCAACCAATTTTTATTCATATGAAAAAGACCGATTAATTCATTACAAGAAAGAAAACAATTATGCATATGCAGTAAATTCATTACCGAACCAAAAAGATAAATTAAAAAACTACAAATATGATCTTTTATCAAATAAATATCTGAATTATGAAGATAAGAAAGGTTCATATATTTATGGGTCGCCATTCCAAGTAAACGAGGCAAAAAGGATTTCCTATAATTACAATAATTATAATCCCGAACTTTTTTATTTGCCGAGAGATATAGATCTTGGTAACTATCTACGAGAAGATTCTATTATTGATAGGGATAAAAATCCGGATAGAAAATATTTTGATTGGAGAACTATTAATTTTTGTCTTAGAAAAAAGATCGATATTGAGGAATGGAGAAATAGAGATATCGGGGCCAGCGCCAACATTAATAAAAATACTAAGACTCGGACTAATTATTATCAAATAATTGATAAAATGGATAAAAAAAAAATGGATAAGAAAGTGTTTATGAATCTCCCGATTCATAAACAAATCTGCCCAACCAATCAAACAAAAACATTTTTGGACTGGATGGGAATGAATGAAGAAATCCTAAATTGTCCGATATCAAATCTAGAACTTTGGTTTTTACCAGAATTTGTGTCACTTTATAATACATATAAGATTCAACCGTGGATCATACCAATCAATTTACTTCTTTTTAAATTGAATATAAATAAAAACATTAGTAAAAATATCAACGAAAAGAAAAAAAAAGATAGATTATATAATCCAAAAAAATCTCTTGAATTAGAGAATCAAAATCAAGAAGAAAAACAACAGCCAGTCCAAGGAGATCTTGGATCATATGCACAAAATAACAAAAATATTGGATCTGATCCATCGAAAAAAAAAAAAAATGTTAAAGAAGATTATCGGGGATCATACATTCAAAAAAGCAAAAATAAAAATAAATCCATGATAGGAGCGGAACTAGATTTCTTCCTGAAAAGATATTTTCTTTTTCAATTGAAATGGGATAATGCTTTTAATCAAAAAATACTAAATAATATCAAGGTATATTGCCTACTCCTTAGATTGAGAAATCCAAAGGAAATTGCTATATCCTCTATTCAAAGGGACGAAATAAGTTTGGATGTAATGTTGATTCCGAAGTCTACAACTCTTACAAAATTGATAAAAAGGGGACTATTGATTATTGAACCAGCTCGTCTATCCATAAAATGGGACGGACAATTTATCATGTACCAAACCATAGCTATTTCACGGGTGCATAAGAGTAAGCGCCAAACTAATCGAAGATACCAAGAAAAAAGAAATGTTGATAAGAATGGTCTTAATGAATCCATTGCACGACATGAAAATGGGAATAGAAACGATCATTTTTATGATTTTATTGTTCCTGATAATTTTTTATCTCCTAGACGTCGTAGAGAATTGAGAATTCTCATTTGTTTCAATTCAAGAAATGTCAATGTTGGGGATAGAAATCAAGTATTTTGCAATGGGAACAATGTAAAGCGCTGTGGTCAATTTTTTTATGAGGATAAGCATCCTGATATAGATACAAATCGATTTATTAAGTTCAAATTATTTCTTTGGCCAAATTATCGATTCGAAGATTTTGCTTGTATGAATCGCTATTGGTTTGATACCAATAATGGTAGTCGTTTCGTTATGTCAAGGATACATATGTATCCACGATTGATAATTAGTTGATGATACATTTACATTACATGGATCAAGCGGCATCTCTGACATGGTATATGAACACAAACAAATATATACAGCCTTATGTTGTTATATTAGATTATGGTACATGATACTGATTACCTGACCTTGATCTTAGCAATTCTATCTAGTAAGTAATGAGTCGTCAGAATCTTCTTATCTTAGGTCAAAATTCTTCTCTTTTGTAGGTTAGAAATTTTTTATCTATATTTGAATAAAATTGAAAAAAAAAAAAATTGTATTGATTATCAATTAAGTGAATTTTTTAAAAAAAGAAGTATACGAATAAATCCCGATTATTGTGTATAACAAATTAAAATGACTGGCATTATTATTACTGATTAGTAAAATCTATATTTGTAATGTAAATAAAGAAAAAGGGACGCAGAATTTTTTGTTATGGTTAAAAATTTATTCATTTCAGTTATTTCGCAAGAAGAAAAAAAAGAAAATAGGGGGTCCGTTGAATTTCAAGTATTCAGTTTCACCAATAAGATACGTAGACTTACTTCCCATTTTGAATTGCACAGAAAAGACTATTTATCTCAGAGAGGTCTACGTAAAATTCTGGGAAAACGTCAACGACTCCTGGCTTATTTGTCAAAGAAAAATAGAGTACGCTATAAAGAATTAATTAGTCAATTGGATATTCGGGAGCCAAAAACTCGTTAAGTTCATTTTTTTTTATTTATAATATTTATAATAATATAATAATAATAATTAGAATTCTAAATATTAATTATTATTTAAAATGAACTTCATTTGGTTTTCAGCAATTCGTGGAATAATGAATCGGGGAAAAAATATATGGCTGTACCGACTACAAGAAAAGACCTCATGATAGTCAATATGGGTCCTCAACACCCATCAATGCACGGTGTTCTTCGACTCATCATTACTCTAGATGGGGAAAATGTTATTGACTGTGAACCCGTATTGGGTTATTTACACAGAGGAATGGAAAAAATTGCGGAAAATCGAACAATTATACAATATCTTCCTTATGTAACACGTTGGGATTATTTAGCTACTATGTTTACAGAGGCAATAACGGTAAATGGACCAGAACAGTTGGGAAATATCCAAGTACCGAAAAGAGCGAGCTATATTAGAGTAATTATGCTAGAACTGAGTCGTATAGCTTCTCATTTGTTATGGCTTGGCCCTTTTATGGCGGATATCGGTGCGCAGACCCCTTTCTTCTATATTTTCCGAGAGAGGGAATTGATATATGACCTATTCGAATCTTCCACAGGTATGCGAATGATGCATAATTATTTCCGTATCGGAGGAGTGGCTGCTGATCTACCTTATGGCTGGATAGATAAATGCTTGGATTTCTGTGATTATTTTTTAACAGGGGTTACTGAATATCAAAAGCTTATTACGCGTAATCCTATTTTTTTGGAACGAGTTGAAGGGGTGGGTATTATTAGTGGAGAGGAAGCAATAAATTGGGGTTTATCGGGACCAATGCTACGAGCTTCCGGAATTCCGTGGGATCTTCGTAAAATTGATCATTATGAGTCTTACGACGAATTTGATTGGGAAGTACAATGGCAAAAAGAGGGAGATTCACTAGCCCGTTATTTAGTCCGGATCGGTGAAATGGTGGAATCCATCAAAATTATTCAACAAGCCCTGGAAGGAATTCCCGGAGGGCCCTATGAGAATTTAGAGGTACGGCGTTTTGATAAAACAAAGGATTCTGAATGGAATGATTTTGATTATCGATTCATTAGTAAGAAACCTTCGCCTACTTTTGAATTGTCTAAACAAGAACTTTATGTGAGAGTAGAAGCCCCCAAGGGGGAATTGGGAATTTTTCTGGTAGGAGATCGGAGTGTTTTTCCCTGGAGATGGAAAATTCGTCCACCTGGTTTTATCAATTTGCAAATTCTTCCTCAGCTAGTTAAAAAAATGAAATTGGCCGATATTATGACAATACTAGGTAGTATAGATATTATTATGGGAGAAGTTGATCGTTGAAATGATAATTGATACGATAAAAGTACAAGCTATCAATTCTTTTTCCAGATCGGAATCCTTAAAAGAGGTTTATGGGCTCATATGGTTACTTATTCCTATTTTTACTCTTGTATTTGGAATCATAATAGGAGTGCTGGTAATT